AATGTATAGTCTTCCTCAAATATGCTATTGAGGGAAAAAGGATTAAACCTTTTCAATTTAAGAAATAAAGTTTTTTTGATCTTGATCGGAATATGAAAAAACCGAAAGATCCCTTAACTATTTAAGTTATTAATCAAACGAATCGCACTTTTACCACTAAACTATACCCGCTACATATCTCCATTATTATATATGAATGAACCCTTTGTCGAACAAAGGAATTAGATACAATTAAGATAGCATCAGACTCATGAAAATTCTAGTGTTGGCACTTCGTCCCGCTGGAGGTACTTGAAAAAATAGGCGAAGAATAGAAAGCAGCTTATTTAAATAAAACTTGACTTGATCATACTTGATCCTAATTCATAATATATTTAAATATAATTTATATATATATATATACAATATATAATATATACAATATATAATCAAATTAAATATATATATATATATATTTAAATATAATTATATAATTTATAATTAATATAATAAAATGAAAAGTCATCTTTTTCATTTGCTGGAAGTCATTACTGACATTCCGAATCTAGGGATTTATTAAAGATGGACCATAAAAATGATGAATTCCGCATTTCGTTTTTCGTTTTCAACTTCCCCTTCAACTGCCAGATCCTATGAATTTGATTTGAATTGGGATCAATCGGATCAATTGGATTTCAAATGTTCAAATAAAATAAAGCTTGTCCCTTGAACAAGTAAATGAGTTATGTTATATATGTTATAACATATGTGTGTTTCATTTTTGATATTGTTTAATATTATTTGATATTGTTTAATATTAATTGTTATATGTATGTGTTCTTTTCCGGTTAGTAATTAAGTAAATTGAGAAAAAAATACTTATATTTATATACTTAATAAGAATGATAAGAATGTGAAAAATATTCTTTCATATTCTTATTCTATAGTATTAATAGTATTCTTATTATTATTATTAGTATAGTATTAATAATACTAACCACTAAGAAATGGCACTTCTATCATAGAACTGGGGATAGACATTTTCTTTGTTGCTTCAATAACAACCAAGAATTTTTGATTTGATATCAAATCATACATAATTAAATTGTTTGATTTATGAAATGATTTATCAGAACAAAAAAAGAAATAATGTAATGGCCCGGCCAGTACTTAACCAGGCCGGGGGAATGAACCTTTCTTACAAAATTAAAGAAATGAAGTAAGGGATTCTGTCTATATCTATTCTATCGGGGATAAGATCTCTGTTTCGAATCATTATCTAAATTGAATTACTGATCAAATTCGTAGATATCGTATCCATTTTAATATAGAATTTCAAATTTGTTTTGAATATATTATTCAAATATATTATTTCTATTATTTTTATATTATTATCGTTACTTTATCCTATCTTATAATAAATTATTACTAATAAATAATTAAAAAAAGAAAACGAAGTTTTTTTTTGTTTCAATCTTTTTACTTCACATCACATAAAAATAAAAAAAAATTCAATTTTGAATTGGGAGAGATGGCTGAGTGGACTAAAGCGGCAGATTGCTAATCCGTTGTACGAGTTATTTGTACCGAGGGTTCGAATCCCTCTCTCTCCGTTCCCTCTGATCACTTCAGACTTTCAAATTTGAAAAAATGGGATCCTTTTTTTTTTCATCATAGGTAAATGTTAAATGTATGGAATAAAAAAAAAAAATAAAGAAAACTCAACATTTTTTATTCCTCACGTCCAGGATTACGGCCCGGATCGTTAGATAAGAATCCGAAGATGAAGAGAGAAACAAAAAATATCACTACTGTGTAAACGAAGAGTTTGAGAGTAAGCATTACACAATCTCCAAGATTATTTTTTGGGGAAAAAGGAAATAGATTGCCTATTTTTTATCACATACGTTATTTTGGCATAACACCCCCAAAATGAAGTCTTTTCTTGAATCTTGAAAAAAAAAAGTAATTTTCAACAAATTTCTTTCTACTTTGTTTTGTAATAAGGTAATAAGAAAAGAAAGGTTAAGAAAAGAAAGGTTCTGATTCCTTCATTACCAAAAATGTTTGGCCATATCCGTTATTGGGTATTGTGGGTTCTTCGAAAGTCCTTGTTTACTGGAATGTCAGAACGAGGAAATAAGTTGATCCAAATTTATCACCGCGGTCATTCAATTCAATATACAAGAATTTCTATTTTTGAATCGAGGGTTCATAATATAAAACTTATCTGATCTTATCAATTTTTATTTTAGAATTTCTTTTTTCGAATAAATCATGAATTATGCAGAGTATTCCAAATTTTATCGAAAACTTACAGCAGCTTGCCAAACAAAAGCTAATAGAAAAAATAGTAGAGGTATGACAGGCATAAAATCTACGATTGGATTGAAAAAGGCATAAGCCTCCGGCAATTTAGCGAAGAAAAAACTACTCGAATAAAGGGTGGAATTAAGACAGATACAGATTAAACTAAAGATATTAAGCATAACAAACATTTCATTCTTGTAGATTAGAAAATTGGATTTTGGTTGAGTTCTTTTTATGAAGGAAAAATAAAAAGGCGGGTCAAAAAATCCTTCTTTTTCTTCGAACTCTCCCAAATCAAAAATCTTTCCTTTCATTCTCAAATGAGAATACAAGGAATTATAGTTTCGTACAATATCTTAATTGAATTTTATGTAATGATCAATAATTTGATCAATAATTTTTTGTGATTCTATATTTGCATGTGTTGAATCCTAGCAACAATGTATTTCATATGTATTTGGGCTGGGATTGACGAATGACCAATACCCATATTAGTCTTTATTAGTGTCGAATATAAATCTAAATGGGGCGTGGCCAAGCGGTAAGGCAACGGGTTTTGGTCCCGCTATTCGGAGGTTCGAATCCTTCCGTCCCAGATCGTCTCCATCAGAAACGAAAGATTCTTCTCTTTAACAATTTTCTGTTTAATCTTGCTTGGATATTGGATATATATAATGTGTGACCCAACCCCTTCTTTGTTCTGAATTCAATGTACGGGTAGAAATATTTTTATTTCTTTGCATTTTTAATTCAAAAAAGAATGGGAGGTGGATCATTCCCATTCAGAGTATGCTCATACTCATATTCATATTGAAGTTAGTTACTTAGGGAAACCTTGTGTTCCATACCCGTGAAATGGGAATTCGCACATGGTGCATTCTTAATTGAAATAGAAAAAAAAAAGGTTTTTTTTTTCTATTCCATTCCCCAAGGAAAGCCTAAAGAAAATAAATGGTGTATCCCAATTCCACACTTTATGTGGAGACTAAAGATTACGTAGTTTTTTGTATTAATTGCATTTCATCGTTCGTCTAAAAACTTCTAAGGAAAAAATAGGAAAAATAAATTGATCTGGATCCCATTTTCTTTTTTTGTATTTTAGCTTATTCAATTGAATAATTGGAAATCAATATAATGTAATGATTGGATGGATGAAAATTGATATATTCCATTTTTATGGAATTGGAGGAAAGATTCTTGAATCTGAAGTAAAACAAAATAGGTCTGTATGCTGTATAATAGATATTATGTATTATTATTGTATTGTTCTATTTCAGTAACAGCAGCCCCTTCCCTTGGTTAAGTCAAAAGGATCTGTGATCCTTTAAATATCCATGATTACTCCCAGTAACAATTGTTCGTTGTATATGATGGGTATGAAAAGATTAGATTCCTCTTATTCTTGATTCTGATTTTCTCTTTCAGATGAAAGAAAGAATAACGACTTTTATCTGACACTCTTCTATTCCATACTCACGAAAACAAAAAACGATTTGAATCTTCATTTTTGTGAACCCTTGGTACTTGAATAAGTGTGAAAAATCTATATTATAGAGAGACTTCCGACCTTTTCGAGTCATCGGAATAGCTTATATTTGGTTACTAACTGATTTTGTTCCGGAATTGCAAATCTATTCAATTATTCTATTAAGTAAAGGCCTTTACTTTTTCATTACTTTTTCATTACTTTTTCATTATGTATTCTAAAAAAAAAGGGGGGATGATCCTTTTTATGATTCATCATCCCGAACAATCTGTTGAAGATGTAAATAAGACTTAAGTAAACGCGTTTATTCGTCTTTTTTAGAAATCTGTTTCATTTGAGCCAATGACTATTCATGATTCCATATTGAATCAATTCCATACCGGTTCGAAATTTAATCAGAGGAATGTTATGGTAAAACTTCGTTTGAAACGATGTGGTAGAAAGCAACGTGCGACTTGAAGGACATGATTCGTTGTGGATTCTTACATCCACCATTTTCTATAGGAATGAAGATGCTCTTGAATCGACATAGTTTGTTCTGTTCTTGCTAGGAACCTAATTTGTGTTGGGTTGGTAAATAGGAATAGTACATAATGGAGCTCGAACAAAAAGTATTGATTCATTTCTCGGGGGGAAGAATCTAGGGTTAGTAACAATTAATAAGTTAGACCAACTTTGTAAATATATCCTCAATATCGAAATCGAAGGGTTAAAATTCGAACAAGTTTGAAATAAAATAAAAAAGTAAAATTTGTCGAAATTGGTAAAACTTTTTCGATTAAAATGAAAAGTGTATTATAATAAATCTTTCGTATTATTCATAGAAAGAAATAACAAAAAACAAAAGGTATGTTGCTGCCATTTTGAAAAGGAATAAGGATCACCGAAGTAATGTCTAAACCTAATGATTTTACAAAGTAAAGAGAAAGGATTCCGGAACAAGGAAACACTATTTTCAATTGTCTCAATAATTTTATTTAATTTTATTATAATGAAGTTATAATGAAGAAGAAAAATAGATTCGAGACGAGACAAACAAAAGAGGTTAGAGACGACTCAAGAAATGTCTAAAGAGTTACCTTCGCACTTTTTAAGATTTTTAAGAATTGCCCAACTTGAGTTATGAGTACGAATGATATTTCTTTTTTTCTGTATCTGTAAGTAAGAACAAAAAACGACTCAAATTATAGTCGACTTCATGATTTTATGGATCTATTTGCCATTATATACAGAATATACAGAAATATTTAGAATCATTTTTTCTCGAGCCGTATGAGGAGAAAGCCTCCTATACGTTTCTAGGGGGGGGGTATTATTTATCTACATCTATCCCAATGAGCGATCTATCGAATCGTTGCAATTGATGTTCGATCCCGAAGAGAAGGAAGAGATCTTCAAAAAGTGGGTTTTTACGATCCGATACAGAATCAAACTTATTTAAATGTTCCTGCCATTCGTTATTTCCTTGAAAAAGGTGCTCAACCTACAGGAACTGTTCATGATATTTTAAGGAAGGCAGAATTATTTAAAGTTAAAGAAAGACCTTCATAAAGAAAAAGAAAAACAAAATTTCTTTTAATAAATAAAAAAGAAAAGGTAACTAGTATCTATTTTGGGCAATTAGTTACTCAAAATTTGCTCTTTTCTTGTTGTATTCATACTTTTTCTCTACCTTTTCCTTATTTTTTTTTCATCTAAATTTCTTATTTATGTTGTGCCAATCCAACACGAATTCTTATTTGATTTACTTAATACTTAAATACAATACTTAATTAATTATTAATTAAATTGAATTTGTTTTCTATTCATATTGACAATGTTGTATCGAACAAATATAATTCGATCGTAGATAAGCGGATCTGTTTATTCCGACCCCTAATTTGGTTTTCCTTTACTTCAGTCAAATGATGGGTTTGCCGAATTTACTGTTATACATATGCAAGATGTATTTTCTTAACGAAAATCAAAAATTTTGAGAAAATGGGCGGTCTGTAAATTTGGATATTTCTATTTTGAATCCATTGTTTTTTATTTTTTAATTCGATCCATTCATTTTGCTATTTTGGTGTTTAGAATTGATCATAAAATCTTTCCTCTATTTCTTGTTAGTTCAATGTTTTGACGTAGTTGTACAGTGCAATTCAATTTATTTTTTTATTTCGATCGTATCTACAAATCATATTTATCTGGGTTGCTAACTCAACGGTAGAGTACTCGGCTTTTAAGTGCGACTATGATCTTTTACACATTTGGATGAAGCAACGAATTCGTCCAGACTATTGGTAGAGTCTATAAAACCGCGACTGATCCTGAAAGGTAATGGATGGAAAAAACAGCATGTCGTAATAATAAGAAGAAAATGGAATTTCTTAATTTCTTATTAGATTCCTATTTTTTTTAGTAGAATTTTGAGTCAATCCTTACCAGATCATTCCAAAATTTTGTTTTTATTTTAGGAGGAAGACAAAAAAAATTCACATTTACAGTTGGGTTTAGTGAATAAATGGATAGAGCCCTACGGCTCCAATTCTGGTAAAAAAAAGCAACGAGCTTCTATTCTTTATTTGAATAATTACCCGATCTAATTAGACGTTAAAAAAAATTAGTGCCTGATGCGGGAAAAGGTTCTCCTGTGAGTGGTCCTTTGATTCTTTTTTTTTTTCTTTTTAATCCTAACTATTCTCTATTATAGATTGGAAACGAATGTGTAGAAGAAACAGTATACTGACAAAAAGAATTTGTTCCAAAGTCAAAAGAGCGATCGGGTTGCAAAAATAAAAGATTTTTGAACCTCTAATAATTATAACGAGGATAAACCCATTAGATAGAAGGGGAGAGGAAAAAGATCTGTTGATTGGACTTTCTGTTTCCGGGGTATATATATTTTTTTGTACATAATACATACCTTGTTCTGACCATATTGCACTATGTATAATTTGATAACCCAAGAAATGCCTACTGTTTTTGTTTCAAGTAGAAAAAATGTAAGTCAATGGAAGAATTACAAGGATATTTAGAAAAGGATAGATCTCGGCAACAACACTTCCTATATCCGCTACTCTTTCAGGAATATATTTATGCACTTGCTCATAATCATGGGTTAAATGGTTCGGTTTTTTACGAACCTGTGGAAGTTTTTGGTTATGACAATAAATCTAGTTTAGTACTTGTAAAACGTTTAATTACTCGAATCTATCAACAGAATTTTTTGATTTCTTTGGTTAATGATTCTAATCAAAATCGATTCGTTGGATACAACCACAATCATTTTTTTTTTTCTCATTTTCATTCTCAAATGATATCAGAAAGTTTTGCAATTATTGTAGAAATTCCATTCTCGTTGCGATTAGTATCTTATTTCGAAGAAAAAGAAATACCAAAATATCATAATTTACGATCAATTCATTCCATTTTTCCCTTTTTAGAGGACAAATTATCACATTTAAATTATGTCTCAGATATACTAATACCTCATCCCATACATATGGAAATCTTGGTTCAAATTCTTCAATGCTGGATTCAAGATGTTCCTTTTTTACATTTATTGCGGTTCTTTCTTCACGAATATCATAATTTGAATAGTCTTCTCATTACTCAGAAGAAATCTATTTACGTTTTTTCAAAAGAAAATAAAAGATTATTTCGGTTCCTATACAATTCTTATGTATTTGAATGGGAATTTTTATTAGTTTTTATTCGTAAACAATCTTCTTATTTACGATTAA